GAAGGGGCTCGGGGGAATCCATCTTCTCAGGGACCGAGGAAAGAGCAGTTGAGTGAATGAGCTATTTGATCAACTGCTCTTTTCTTTTTATGTGCAGCCTTTCTCTTATTATACGATTTACCAAATTCAACTGACTTCCTTCCCTCTTTCCTGTCTACTTATTCTACTATTGATCATGTCCGATCTTATTTATTCAATTTCTTCTTCTCTTACTCTTATGAAATTGATAGTTTGTGATCGATCGCTTACTACTCTGCTCTTCCAGCGTAGACGGCCTGTGGTGACCGACCGGTGAAGTGAATAAGGCTCCTCTTGGGGCGAAGGCTTCTTGAATTATTTTAGATCACAGGAAATGATGGAGATGGATAGGCAGGTATTGTACTGGTTCTCGGGGAAGGATAGGGCTGAGCAGAATGAGACTATGAGAGTCCTATGTCTCTTAGGTGGGAGACAAAAGCTACAGAAGCTTCTTGTATTATTTATATTATATATATTTGTAAGGCTTCAGCCCAATCACGAAGTTCTCATAAGCGGATTTCCGGCTTGCTTGAGTTCGCCATCCTCTTAGGTAGGCCGGCCCCTACCCTATTATTCATTCAATAGGCGGGCAGGGAAGCCCAAAGAGTTCCACTTCTTCTCTTTAATAGGTATGTATGACCGCTTGTTCCATTGCTGAAATAGAAAAGAAAGTCAAGCAGGTGCTCGTAACATAAGACAAGACTGGTGATTCATCCAATCAATCAATCAATAAGGATCGAACCGGCCGTAAGAAAGGACTTGCCTAGCCTCTCGCCCAGTAATAGAGTAAGAAAGGGGCCAGTAGCTGGTCAGTAGAAAGCCGAGTCCAGAAAGTGAGAGCCAGGAAAGCATAAGAAGTGAACTTCCTTCCCATTCAATTATTTTTCATAGATTTTTTAAGGAAAATAAGAAAGCAACTCGACGGAGGAAGCAAGAAAGGCAGTCAAACTAAGAAAAGAAAAGCAGGTTTTAGATACTAAACTAAAGAGACTCTAGTCCGAGACTTGAAACTAGCAACCATTAGATCCTTACTAGAGCGCATGACGTAACTAGAACATAGCACGAAAAGAGGGATACGTATAGAGACCGAATCGGATGGATAGGAGCTTGATTGTAGGGGATGCTGGGGCGGGTCAAAGGCTGAGAATTCTCTCTATCCAAGTGCAGCTACTGTTTTTGAAGCACCCCCCAGGAGTTCTGGTGAAAGCTATCCTTCTAGGGACCTCTCTTATCTACCAACTTATGATGCTGGGGAAAAAAGGCCACTAAACAGATCTTCATCATATCTATCTTCAAATCCATTTTGTGGAAATGCAGTGAGGCGATCGACCAAATACCCAGCTTATGACCCGGAAGGACAAGTTATGCTTCTCCGACTGTTGCTGAACCTTTTAGTTAGATCTCTAGAGAAAGAGGGAAAGAAATAGGTGGCTATGCAAGGGCCTAATAAGCCATTGAAGACTAACTAAGGCCAATCCACTGCAGCCTCCATAATGGCAAATTCCTATTCAAGAGGAATAGTTTAGGACCTTAATCCTATAAGGAGTTCAGTTCCTAATTCCCGAAGCTTCCCTATTTGACGAAAGGGGGGTTTGGGCTGAAGGACGGGCTTTCAACAACAATCACTTCGCACTCTGTTCGCTACCACCTATCAGACATCAGACTGACTAGCTGACCTACCCGTGCTGACCTAATCGCTGACAGAGCAGACTTGCTTGCCCGAGAAAGCTCTTTTTCCTTGCAACATGATTATCAAAATCGCATTAGCTTTTTTTTCCCCCGTGCCGCTGACTGGACCATGGAAAGGTAAAGGAAAAGAGATAAGAGAAAGAAGATCTACTTCTTTTTAATTATTTACCATCCCCAAAGTCCCACAGAATGGAATAAAATTTCTCCCTATCCCTTTCAGATTTGAAAGGGAATCGACGAGGGTTCCCATCATCATCAGTCCCGAGTTCCATGTGTATAAAATAGATCCGGTTCTTCAGTTCTTCACAGAATTTAACTGAGGCCCGATCCAATCCTAAGGGTTCTATATAGTTCTCGAATGTTTTTTCGTCAAGAGCGTTTTTTTTCCCTACATTAAATAGGGTTCTCAATTCATCCCGGACTTTGGAACGGAGAGAGTGAAAAGGTTGAAGAATCTATAGGAAAAGTCATGATGTAGCGGCTGTTCATCCTCATTCCTTAGCGTAGCGGGAATGCAGAGGAGATCGAAAGATTAGTAATTAGTAGTCAGTCGGCCGGGCCTTTACTCAACATTAGTGGAGTGCAGCTCGTGAGAACCTGAGGTTAGTGAAGAACTCGTGGATAATCAATCCGCTTGAAATTAGATAGATAAGGGGCTAATAGCAGTCCGTATCCAGGATGAAAATGAAAATAGTAGCTTCAGCTTCTACTTAAATTAAATGGGGTCAAACCTAGTCATTACGCTGCTGCTCCGGAAAGATGGAGTCTCAGATTGAGAACTTGGGGGTACCATACTCTGTGAGTCGGCTTATACCCTGATCAAAGAGAAGCACGAGGTAGGGGTTCCGCAGAGAGGAGAGAGCAGGTTTTATTTCATCCTAGTTATATGCGTCTTAGGGCTCTTGGAAATCAAAAAACTAGAATTTGAAATAAGAAGAGGAATTCGTATTCTTTCATGTTTGATTATACAGATGATAGGACGGGCCTACTCTACTCGCTTATGGTTCGATCAAATAGCTCAATAGTTCCGGGAACGGAAGCGAGTCACTTTGATCATGACACAATTGGAGGCATTACACGCCGCAAACGATCCAATTCATTTTTTCCAATTGCTCCTATTCAAAAGCTGAGCTATCACTATCTGGGCGCTTCTGCCGTATGGTTATCACGAAAGGGAAGTCTCTACGCCCAAATTGGGTTCATCTTTCTAAGCTGCGCATATGCATATATAAAGTATATAAAAGAAAATCCATCCATTCCGGCTTGTCGGTTGGACCATCCATCTGAGTACCAGATGGATGTTCTTTTTCATCTATCTCCGACCGGGTGGCGAAATCTCATTCCAGAAGTGAAGCTAGTCGTTTCCCCATTGGTCACCTATACTAGATATATAAATGGAGTATAGAAAGGAAATCCTGATCGGTTTCTCGAAGAATCCAATTTGGTTGTTGCATCTTCCCCGCCCGATGACTAAGCTATTTAGCCCACTTTTGAAACTGTACCAGCCACTACTTTTCTTAGAAACCCCCACTTTCAAGAGAAAATTCTCAATGGCAGGTAGGTAAGTAAATGATTAGGCATCCCTAGATGAGAGGGACAGTCTTTCTCAGTCATGATTATCCGCCAATGAAAACTAGGAAAGCTTTAACCCTCCACTAGAAGAGAAGCGAGGCAGCCCCTTTTTCTTTTTAGTACATCATTACATTCAAGGTAAAGCTGTGTCCGGTCAAAAGACCTGGTCTCACTTCGTGACTTCTACATCTCCGGCATAAGGAGCAAGCATCTTTCTCCCTTCTATGCATCACTTCTTGTCTCAAAAATCCTATCTGTCTCGTAATGCACCAATCCTTTCTTTTCTCTCAAAAAGAATAGAACTTCTATAGCTATAGAAGAAAGGAGTGCCACTTCCACGTAGATGGGTTTGGTCGTATGCCCTGGTTGTTCTCTTTCATCAGTCACTGAGGTTGAATCTGCAGCTATCACTGGGCTGGTCACTACGTTTCTGCTATTTAGCAAGAGCCTTTCCAACCTTTTCTATTTGCCTAACGTATAAGTATGAAACATCGAGCTTCACCAACTAGACCATTAGGAGCAATTTAGCATCGAATCACGCAGGGCTAGTTCCTACTCGACAACTAGAAAGGTGCATGCTTCCAGCTCGCCTAGACCAGGAAAAATGAATTTTCTTTACAGATGAACTTCTCATAAACGTAAACGGATTTGACCTATTTTCCCTTTTTTCTGACCGAACCCACTCGTATTTTGCCAGTAGGCATCTTCATGACTAGTCGCGTAGGGACTACTTCGATTAACAGACGATATGCTATATAATAAGTAATTCAAGATGCTGGTGGATAGCTCAGTCAGATAGATGATTCCAGTGGAGACAGCGTGCCCAAAAAGAACTTCTTTTTGGTGGAAAGGCTACATGTTATTTCTTTCCTGACTTCTATTTCTTCTTGTTCCTAACTCTCCCCTTGAAGGAACAGAATATGGACAGCTAATCTCTAGTGATCTCGTCGTCATCCACATGGTATATACGGATCAAACACTTCTTAGCCAGAAACGAGATGGTATCGCATCACTTCAGTTCAGAAAAAGGATACTATCTCTAACCAAGGAGTGAGCTCACGATCGGGCTCTTTGTCCAAGAACATATGCTTCTCCCGTTGGACTCCCAAGGAGCGCTTTCTAAGAACTGGGATTGAGGGCCATCATTACAGATACATTTTGTTGTTACAATCTATACGCTCTATACCCCTCTTTCTATGGTATAGGACTCTTTGAAGTAACAAGAGATGCTCCGATTACATAAACTGAAAGGAAGAAGAAGAAAGACCTCGGTTGTTGTTTCTTTATTCAGTTCTCTACTGAAAATGGTAGGTGAGTTTCGATAACAGAACGGACGTGACTTTCTCGTCTTTGACATGATTCGTTCTCGAAAGTGTTTCATGAGCTTGCTCCTTACCTTAAAGGAAAGGGCAGCTACTTGTATAGGTCAATCAACGCCCTCCTATCAGCAGTAGAGTCCTCCATTCCGAGTAAAGCCGTTCACACAATATCATGGTCCTTTTAGAGCTAGGGTCACTGCCTCATCACTAAAGCAGATAGTTTCGCCACACTGTGCAGCCGAGGGAATTTGAATCAATTGCTTTGTGTACCGTCCGGAGAAGGCCCCGGATGACATGACCAATCAAGGTCGAGACTGCGAGTCTCCCACTTAGTTAGTGATTGAGCTATCTAGCGCCCTAGAAGTTACACCTGCAGCTTTATCCAACTACGTACCAACTGCTTCTCCTGGTGTTTCATCCAACCATGACAGGAAGAGAACGAAGATGAAGAATGGTTGCATTAATCACTAACTTCCCTCTATTACTAGTACGAGAGGCTAATAACATAAGTGGTAGTGATCGCCTAAGTCCATAAGCGAAGTGATGGTACTGTCACATCATCGGCAAAGAGTGAGTTGGTTCTTTCCAGTGAATAAAGTACAGTACTACATTAGGTTTCGACCTTTTATCTCGTACTTCTATTTCTTCTTATTCTTACATCCTGGGGATAAGAAAGTATCACCAAGCGCAAGTAACCTCCCTTTCCTTTACCTACCGTTTACTTCTGCGGCAAAGACTCCATCTATCCATCCCCACTACTACTCTTCTCTTCTCGTTGAAAAACGGATCATTCCCTTCTAACCGATCCTAATGACTTCTTCTCTTCTGGTCGAGCCATTGCTTTATCCACGAGTATTACATTATTGACTTCACTTCAAGGAAATAAAAAGAGGAGAATAGGGGTTCCTATTTACTACATGCAATGATTGGAAGCAAGTCGAATATCCACTACCCGAGCAAGACGCTCACCTCGACTCACCCAGTTCTGCCATTGTGAGATCGAATCCAAAGGGGGAAGTAAGCGAGGTTCAACGCCAAAAAAAAGAAAAGGGAAGTAAACGGGTTCCGGCTAAGTGGGAGAGGTACTTGAAAAGGTTCCGGTGATAGTGGCATGTGTGATGCCTAACAAAGAGCAGTAGATCGACCTATTCGCATATCTCACCTGCACCAACAGGTTTGTTCGACTCTACAAGAAGTGAGCGACTAGAAGAAAGTTAGAGATAGAACAACAAACGACCCACTGACACGCGTTGAGGCTTCAATCTCAGATTGTTCTCGGTGACCCGTCAGCTCGTAAGATGCAAGCGGAGCCGCATCGATTGGCTCAGACAGAAAGAAAAGAACGAGTATAATGACTATAATAAAATAGATTAGGCAGAGCCTGTGTATTCACATTTCAGCTTTTTCGCTTCGCTAAAAGCAGTCGGTCCCTCTCAATTACGGCAATTATTTATATCGATTGCATCGAGCCTCCCCTTTCTCCTATTCGCCCACCTATTAGACTAATTTGAAGTGGGAGTATTGAATGGTTCCAAGAGAGTGAATCGATGGGACTGTTCATTCTGCTTCCAACCTTGGATCTGGGATTTCGAGTCCTGTTTGTCCTTCGGACTTCCGGTGAGATGCCAGCAGGGTTGAGAAGAGAACAGAAGGCAAAGGACTGTATCCGAAGGACAGGCAGATAGGTTGGATGCTTTTTTTTTCCATTCGACACTCGACTTATTAGTTGGAGAGGAGACAGACAAAGACTGGGAGAGATGGCGGGGGCAGCTCATTGATTGAAATGACGTATCTTAAGATAATCCCTTCCAAGCTCCCCTGCCTATTCAACTCCTGATCCCGGTGCCTGCCCATTCGAAAGGTTCGGAGGGAAGCCCAACTAAGGCATCTCATTCTTCTTTTCCCGATCTTTCTCCCGATGCTGAGCCCAATGGAACTTCGTATCCATGTCTTTCAACCAATTCCGATCCTAGCAATGGACCCAAACAACTAAGCTTTTCCTCTGTCTGCCCGATATCCAATGCCCCAGCTGGTAGAGAGGAAGTTTTGAGCCAATGAAGTTCTTTCTCCCTTGGTCAGCGAACCCTACTGGTATTTCTCTCCTTGCCTGACGATCTGAACCCAACGAGCGGGGCCAAAGAAGGCTCGGACCCGGAACCACTCACTCCATCGGTGGGAAGGACACCAACTGGTATATATGCATCTCACCCTGCTGAAAGGGAAGCGGAACTAAAGCAATGAGAAGGAGTTCGTAGCCCTCCAACCAGAACTAATCAACCCGCCTCTTCAACATCTCCAAGTAAACTTTGACCACCGGAGTGCAGTTTAAAGCCCAAAGGACCAAAACTTCATTAAATAAGATGTACCTTATTCACAATCAACCTCCTGAGGTGCAGTACACTCTAAACTAAGAACGAAGGAGAGATTGAACAAAGACTGACTTCCTTCTATAAAAAATTTTCTAGAATTCTAGTGACTCACTTCATAAAGTGGGGACTTTGTGGCAAGCCCGAGGGCCTTATAGGCTTATTTTTCACAGCTAAAGCTGTCTCGGGTGTCGGCCTGTGAGCCGAAGATCTCTGTCTCGTCAACCATTCTAATTCCTAACCTGGAGGTTGGAGGAATGCCGCTGACTCTGCTTCAAATCAAAAACCACACCACTATGGTTAGGTTAACTCAGTTCTGACCTAGACTATAGTTCCCCTACGGTCACCTACGGCGACCCTTCGCCCGCTTAGAAGTGGATTCGAACCACTGACACAAGGATTTTCAGTCCTTTGCTCTAACCAACTGAGCTACCTGAACCACTTTCCTAAAGTCTGTTTTCTTCATCGAATAGCGCCCTACTTGACTAGTAAGGGAAAAACTAACTATTAATAGGGCTTTTTTTTTGCTTGTTCGTCAAGCTTTCGAGCAGCTCTTTTAACTGCCGCCTAATCTCCCAACATGCTCAAGAACCGAGAGCCGTCCAGTCCCTTCCCTGGACGGCCGGAGGGAGCTTGCTTATAGAAAGAAAAGAAGATAGGCCGGTCAAACAAAAAAAAACAACGCGCAACGTTTTTTTCTTCTAGTCACTAAGTAGTGCTATTCTGTCCTCCGGGGGACTCCACCAAGAGGTTCTTTTTCTTTCTCTCACGTAATTTCGCCCGCCCGTTCAACTTCCGTGCCGGAGGAAATGGGATTCGAACCCATGATACAATCTTCTTGTATGTCGATTTAGCAAACCAATGCCTTAAGCCACTCAGCCATCCCTCCAAGTTCAAGTAGTTGATCGGAATTTTATGTGCGCCAAAAGGGCTATCTGATCCGATCAACTTCGAAAGCCGTAGCGCGCTAGCGCGCGTACTCTTCCTCTATCTATGAGCGAGACTCTATCCAGATCCGCCCAGCATCCAAGCCATCCAAATCTGCCACTCCTTGGGCGAGGCCTTCCTTTCTATGAAGACCCCACCACTGAATGATGAACTTTGTCAGTCTTCGCCCCCGACCCGACCAGGAGAGAAGACAGGGTCAAGCCAAGCCCTTACACGCCTGAATTGAATTCATATCTCCTTCGTCTGGTCGAGAAGGGAGAAAGCCCGGGGAACTGGACCGTTACTCTTCTATTACATTACGGAGAAGTCCATTCTCGTCATGATCGATCCACGTCCTACCGTAGTGCCCGGAGAACCTTAGCTTACAAAGCTAGCTTACTAAGGCGAAGGAATTCTTCGTTGATTGCACGAGCTAGCCAGCAAGCAAGCAAACCCCTCCTTACTCACCTCTTAATCTATAAAAAAAAGCCCTCCCTCCGAACCTTAATAATAAGGTAAGCTTAAGCTTTCAAGCCCCTTTACTTGATATTCAATTAGTAAAGCGCTGGAGCGCCCTTTGTATATAAAGGTAAGGCCTTAATTTTCCGGGGGTGCGGTGCTTTTTGTTTTTTGTTTGTGCGTGCAGTAAGGAGATGTTTGGGATAAAAGCCCCGTCTCCCTTCTAACTAGGAGAGAAAGCTCTGCGAGCTTCCCCTTTGCTTTATAGAAATGGATGGAAACGCCCGCCCTGATCAATGCGAAATTGATCGAGATGGGATCATGATTTGATTGAAGATGCGTAAGTAAGAGGAGATGGGAAGGTTGACGGGTCAGATATCGAGGGACTAGAAAAGAGATAGAGGATGGAGGGTTCGAGCGCCATTTACTTAGCCATTGACGAGCCAATTGGTTGTTTACTGGTTCCGGTGCTTGTGCTTGGTTGTAAGAGTGCGGAGCTAAGGGAGAAAGAACCAGCGTTTACTGAAGCACTGGCTACCTTAGGAACTCAAGGGAGTCTTAGAAAGCTTCGGAGCCAGGATGGCTACACTTGCAGTTAGATCACAGGGTGAAGCTGGAAGCAACGGATCGGAACGGAAAGAAAGACGTAGAATGATCAACCGATCACATGAATCTTGGCTGGGATTTAACTGATTGAACCCACCTGCCGGAGACAAGCGATTGAGAGAAGGACGGTAGCTCACCAAGTCGATATTCAAACCCCTACCTAAGACTGCACTTCCCATGTTTCCATCTCCTACTTCGCTACTGGCAATCCATATTCTGCTCGTAGATGAATCCAAAAGACAGAGCAACAGGCTGCAACTGAAAGAAGGAGGTCGATCGGGGAATGGAGGGATTTATCGCAGTGAATGTCATAACGAGACAGTTGCAGAGCTTCGAAGATACCTACCCTCTTCCAGTGATCCGCCTTTGCTCTCTCTACACAATTCAGCCATGAAGTCCAACCATCAAACAGAGTAGGCCAATTCTTCAAGGGCTTCTTTTGGCCACTCCAGTCAGCCCAATTAATCGTTGGTTCGTCAAGAAGAAGAAATTCTTGACCTTGGCGCAGAGTAATAAAAACCTCCAAAACCCCCGAGGCTACACCCCTGAAGCAAGGCCCCAAGGTACGGCAATTGCTTCTCTCTTGGTCTGCAGAATATAAGGTTTCTCGAATGATGAGGTCAGGGCTGTTCGCCAAAATTTCCTTGGCTAAGGTTGAAGGGCATGGAGAAGCCATCAGAGCAGATTTTAAGAAAATGACGGTGACAGTTAGGGTGTTGAGAGTTACAGAGAAGAAAGGTTGCAGAAAGAAGAAAGTGTTGGGTTCGTTTCGAAAAGCTACTTTTCTAAGGAAAAGGAAAGGTGCCTCGATCAAGACAAAACGACGGCTATCATTGATCCGCTGCGTTTCAAAAAGCCGTAGTCATGATTAGTCCCGCACGTGTGAACAGGCTGTTTTCCAAAAGAAAAGGCCTAAGTCCAAACGTCGCCTTGGTTTGAATTTGTCATTTGATATCACTTAACCGTTACGTCAAAACGGGATCGTTTAACTAAATAAAAGCGGTTCATGGCCAAAATATGGCCAGGTGGCAGTGATCCACGTTTGCATAGAAAAGGTGATTCTTACCTTTCTTCTTGAAATGATGAAGGGGCAGGTTGGCCTTACCTCTATATTTGATACATTCTTGGGAATGAGGCCAGTCCAAGATTTGATATACAGTAAAGATCTTTTGGCAGAAATTCTAGAAAAGACAAGGCACAAAAGGAATTTTAACAAAAGGGCTACTTATTTTATTCATAAAAGTGTGGCCTGTAATGTAAGGCCATTACATGTGCTGTGGAAAAAGGAAAATACATAGTCTTTCAAAAAAAAATGTCCAAACAGGGGCCTCTGGTCTATGATCACCCTTGAGTCACCAAGAAAATCTTTCTTCACACTCTCAATCCTCTCCAACACAGTAGCAAGCCACCTCTCAATCTTTCTCAATTCTTCTCCTTGATTGTCTAGTAAATTGACCAATTTCTCCCTGATCTACGACCAGCCTCAGCCACGGTCTTGTCCAGAGCTTCATCCGCCTGAGCACGTTCTCTCTCCATATGCTCTATGGACAACTGCGCCATGGCTATTTCTTCTCTCAAGTGAGCAATCTGGGCTTCCTTGTCAGCAATCTCTTTTCTTTGCTCCTCTATATCCCTGGAAAAGCCATTCACCGCAGCAGACGTTTTCAGAGCATTGGCAGTAAGAGTCTTCAGCCTTTCTCTTTAAGTTTAAGGGTCTCCATTAAAGAAAGCTTCTTTGTCCCTCAAAAGCTGGCGGGAGTACAACACCTCAGCAGGGAGCTTCTTGATGCATTCAAGTACAGACCTCTCAAACGCAGGCAAGGAAGAGTCCGAAAGCAAAATGGCAGCTATGGTTTGGATCTTCCTGGTATTGTAAGGCGAAAGGAGTTGATCCATATCCAGGCGGAGCAGTTCAGCCAATTGTTCTCTCAACGGAGGGGAGTCAGACGGACTACCAGATGCTGGCCCAGCGGACTCACCAGCAATTTGTTCTTCAGGCAAAGGAAAAGGGGCTGGAGTGGGAGTAACTTCAGCAGAAGGAGGTAGTGCAAGTGTAGGCGGACTAGCAAATTCCATAGGGTCAGCCACGGCATTATCTTCAGACTCACTGGAATTGTCCGAATCAGTCGGAATCGCAATAGGCTCTCTAAAAACCGCTGGTGGGAGAGTCGTTTGAGTTGCCGCCCTCATGGCAGCAGTAGCAGCAGATCTCGTAACTCTTCTAGCCTCTAGCTTTCTCTTTCCTTTATTTGAAGAAGCCGGTTCCTTACCAGGCCTGTGAGAAAGTGATAATAGAAGGAGAAGTTGTGAGAAAGGAAACTGATTTTAGAACGTAAGTTGTGAGAAGAAAGTAAAGATAGTACGATAGATAGATAGTAGTGAGAAGGTTAAGCTCAAAGAAAGTCTTAGTAGTAAGCTGTAGCCAGATAGTTAGCAGCTTCAGGCAGCTGAAGGAGAAACTTCTATCTCTATCTCTTGTTTGGGTTGAGCCAGAAGTAAGAAGTAATGAATTCGATTGACTTGAAACAGTGTATCTACCGTCCTTTATAACGTAAATAGGATATTCGATAGGTTCAATCCTGGAGATGGAAGATGGAGGCTTGCTCGTACTCGCTTTCACCTGTTAGATGCCGGTGATTCCCTTTCGTTAATTGATGCTAGGCGGTGATGAGCTAACTAGAGGAATAGGCTTTGACGAGCCGGTTTAGTCAAGTAGATTAATCAAGATCAGAAGGCGAGAGACGAGATAGGAAGGCTTGAGAAAGATAGGTTTATGAAAGTATCAAGATAGGGGCTCAATATCTCACTATTGTGGAATCAGTTTCGTTGCCCCTTGCTTCAACTTGAATGCAAATAAATAAGTTGAAAGTTCAAATCCATACTATACTATAGAACAGAACTCAAATATATAAGCTTCAGGAAGTGTTCTAGTGTTTCAAGCAGGCTCAGTCTCAAAGCAAAGGAAGTTCCGTCTCTGTAGGCTAGAAGAGCAAGCAAGTGAATGGACGAATGCGAGTGGAGTGAAGGAAGACGAAGTCGGGAGTGAAAGAGAAAGTGATTTTAGAACTCTCGATAGCCATAGGGTTGTTAGAATGCTCAGGGGGAGTCCGTAAGTCTCTTTCATCTGTCTCCAATCTCCGGTTCAATAGTGCAATCCCCGGGGAGGAGTGAATTGAATTCAGGTACTATAACAGGTATAACAGGAGCAAGGAGAATGAGGAAGAAAAAGGTTTCAAATCAAATAGGTAAGTTGCTCAGTGGGAAAGTCAAGATAGTAGCTCACCCGTCAAGGCTGTCCAATCAGCAAGCAAGTATCTGTCCCTGCTAATTGGAATCAGTCTTCTCACCATTTCAAGCCAGTATCCGTATCTGTCCCTGCTTTTGCTGCCCAAGGCGCAACTCCAATTTAGGCTTTCTATTATAGATATAGACCAGTAACCCCACCTCTAGAAGTAAAAAGAAGCGATAGTTTGTTTTCACGAACCAACCGTAAAGTCAGTAGCTCGGGCCAGCGCCCAACACTAAGCAAAGGGTGGAAGACAAAGTTGCTGCTCTTGTTGCGCCAAGGCTAAGGTATAGAACTAACCGAGTTATAGATTCAAACAAAGGGGCGGTCCTCGCTCTTATTAGTAAATCTCGAACTTCCGAATAACCTGGGATAGCGGAGCCACCCAAGATCCTTTCTAAAGCCTAAAGCAAGGAGATAAGTGATTTCATCAGGTAGAATATAATAATAATATATATATATAATATTTATAGGGATCCACCTGCAATTGAAGAAGATCGGATCAACCTGAGATGAAGAAGCCATTTTCCGCATTGCTGTTGAAGGAAGTTGGATCCGCATTCGTCTAAGCTCACCTGCTGGCAGCTGCTGCTGATGATGATGCCAAATAAGTTGAATAGGTAACCAAAGAACAAATAATTCTCCTTGGAAAGGAAGACACGGGATTCTCATGCGATTGCCCGCGGGGCTGCTAAAGAAGATATCTAAAGCGGCTCAAGCCCAAATGGCTTCGTTTTGGCTTTCGAGGATTGTCCTGCTGTTAAAGTAAAGGGACCCTGTGGAGTATTTCGGGGAGTCCCAAAGATAAGGAATGGAAGCTGGTGAAGAAAGTGCAAATCCAAGCCATCCGGAAACTCGCTTAGACGGCTCTTTCCTCGAACAGAAAGTAGTCGGTGACTCCCTTTCCCTGGGCAGTCAATCAAGTCTTAGTAGCAAAGGTTTCATCGACAGGTTCAGGAGAAGCTCCACAAGCGGCTAGGAAGGAAGTCAATCATGTAGTTAGGCTAGTGCGGCTATAAAGCAAATCCTCTTGAATTAGTCTGAGTCGCTGTGCTTTAGTTAGCTCTGAACCACTGGGCGGGGCAAGACATCAGCCTACAAAAGTAAGCACTGGCGGAACGTCAAAAGCAGGTGAATTAGAGCGATCAGTACTAGTTGACTGAAGGTGAGTCCTGTGATCTTCCATTCTATTTATTCCTACTATCTGGTGGGGCAAAGAAGTCATACTTAGAGACAGAATTTGCACTCAAGGTCAGTCCAGATTGGCTTCATAGCACCGATCTAAGGTTTTACACTTCCATTCAGCTTGAACTGATTTGACCAGGAATCAAAATCTTTATGTCGATGAATCTCTTCCATGGTCTTATATGATATGAGTTCCGCGACTATCGATCTATATGACCGACTTCCTTATATGCTATGCAAAAGGCCATGGTTCCCCCTCCCGCTTCTTCTAGGAGCTCCAGGTGACATACTCTTCTTGCGATGGAATTTACGATCGATGCACTTTTGAATGAATAGGTTTGACTCAGCTCTATGCCCCAACAAATTTGATAAAGATTGCTGGGAACGGTGTGGTGAATGTCAAAAATAAAGAAAAAGAAAGCGGGTAACTATCCTCAAGATTAGTTCAGTGGGCATCATCCGGCTTGGCACGCGACTCTTTCGTAGTTGAGTGGGCAGACCTCTCTCAAGTCAAGTGCAAATAGAGTTCTCGGCCAGTCAAGTAAGAATCGAATAGCTAGAGGAGATTGAGCGAATTTTTCTAAGGTACTCACCTTCAAAGTATGGAAAGTAGAAAGATTTCATATGAGTATCTGAAAGTGTGATAGCAGATTGGCAGTCGAGGCAGGTAATGGGCGGTTCGCTTTCGCTTCCCTTACTTGAACGGATAGCTCGCCCCCTCAGGAAGCAAGCATGGAAGCAAAGTTCGAGCAAAGGATTGAGGCGCGGTTCGAGCTCAATGAGGTTGAAAAAGGCCAGACCTTTCTTATTTCTTACTTTTATGGTCAGGAAGGCCCCTCATCACCTCAGCTCAAGTGGACACACCCCCGCATCCTTACTCTTTTCCCGTCGATCAAGTCAATGCTTCGGTTTCGGTAGGACTAGCATACCCCAGTCGCTAGCTTTAGTTAACTATTTAACCTCCCGATCTGGTTAGCAGAGCGCACCAGAAGTCAATAAAGAAGGACTCGAGATCCCGAAAGAAGAGCGGCATGCTCGCATAAATGCTATTATGTAGTCAGTCTCGAATCTCTCCCTTATGTGATTACTTCGTCGATCAATCTCAAACTGGTGGAATTATTATAGTCAAAGGAAAAGAGGGCAATTCTCCAGTTTCTACTACTGTAGGGCCGACATCCTACTTCCTGGTCTACTGGCCACATTAGATACATCATTATCCCGCTGCATGAACCAACGTCTACCAATGGAAAGGCCAAGAAGAAGGGCCCATTATGGCAGATCCTGAGCGAAGGCTTTGAGAGATACATGCTTGTGTTTACTGCAGGAAGGGAGTTGGGAAGCGTTTATACGCTGATCCGGAGGCGAGGCATGCTACCGAACACAAAGGTTAAAGGAAAGAAAGACAATAAAGCCAGTAGTTGTGCCGATCTTGTTCGCCTGAGCGAATTTGTTAATTCAAGGAGATCCGGTGGTATTCAACCCCAGGCCAACGGCCAATTCTAGTCCCTTAACAACCACATCCGGATTCGTTGAGACATCAAATCACTCCGAAGACACTAAAGGAAGATGTGGAAAGGGCTCATTATTACTTATTCTATTTTCTCCAGAAAGAGGAAGAAGAGTGTACAACAGATACATTCATCCCATCCAACAAAGAGTTTTTCTACAATTATCAAGAGCTAGACCTATTCTCCAGCAATAGATTACGAGGGCTAGACCTATTGATCATAACGGTCCGCTACCCCCCTCAATTGATCCTTTCAGGCAAGGCTCTAAGCGAATCAACTCATTTGTGAACGAGTTTAAGGCTTTGACCGATCAATTCTATGTCCAAAGGAATGAAATCTGAGGCTGAAAGCTTCAGGTGAGTATGCAGGTTCTAATTTATGTAATTAGAGTCAGTCTATAGAATCTTCTCGCTTAGACGTGTTTACACTTACCGGCCATGCTTTTGGGTAAGGATGAGACTTCTTTTTCAATAAAGTAAAATAATAATAGTTGTAATTCGCCTATTTGACACGAACCGGCAGTTCCTCGAAATCAAAGGATGGCTCTTCACATTCATGGATGTCCTACTTGGGAGTGCCGTTGATTCCTTCTTGAATCAAAGGGTGAGGGGCATAGATAATGAGGTGGTACTAATAAAGCATGAGCCCAGATCACCCAACGGGAGACAAAAAAGATGCTTTTTTGGAGTAAATAGGGGGAATCCGCGAGATTGTCTTTGTCGACGAAGTAGTTGAATCAAAATTGATGTAATTAAGATGAATATGGTATCTGTATCTGGTAAAGGACTGAAAACTCGGAGTCCTACCTGATGATGCCAGAAGCGATAACTTAGCCTACTGAAAGCGCTAATTATCAATAAAGGCAGCAAGCCCGGAGTCCTACCTAATTAATGAATTCCTCCGTTTTTGTTGCTTATATCACTTAGCCTTATAATCAACATTTCGTGTTGAGGATTGGATTGCTTACCATGCTCCTTTCCTTTCTTCCCCGATTTCTCCTGATACAGATTGAGTTGCATGACCACTATTACCTTATTCAATTGTGAGATCATACGGACTGGACTAACCTACTGAATGTCGTACCAACGCCCATTTCCATTTGCTTGCGTATCCACCAGATTTCTTTGATCGAGGGTACGGGGGCGTGAATTCATTTTCATAATTCAAAACGTGGCCTGGCGGTATCATCTCTATTTCTGGAGGAAATTTTGAGTAATTACGATTTGGATTATCATATTAGTTCTCCTTTGCTTCCGCATTTCTTAAAGCATTTGACCTATTTGTAGTTCTTGACTGGTGAACCTCTGGCTTTGAGCCTGGGTTCTCAACTTATCCTTTATTGGAAGCACATCGGGAATCGTTTATAAGAGTGCTTCGAAACGCACACGTGCCTGAAAAAACTTCCCCCGAACCGATGAGTCAAATGATTGCCCAAGCGCCAAAAATCATCACATTTTCGGATGACGAACTATCCGTCGAAGGGCCCCAATCATGTCCGACCTCTCAACATCCCTGTCTGATGCAATGAATATAAGGTCCCTCTGGTCTTAATTGACAACGGATCAGGCCTAAACGTTTGCCCCTTGCGAACGTAATAGCTGAGTTGAGGCTTCTAGTCTAGTCATCTCTTCTCCCTCTTCGCCAAGAAGGAGAGGAGAACCCCAAAATCTCTATATAGTTCCTCATCTCAGGAGCGTTACAACGAAGCAGATAGATAGGAAATATGGAATGAACTCTTTCGCGCGGTGAAGGCCAAGAAGGAAAATCGAAAGCGAAAACGTCCTCTTTCCTATCCCATTACCTTCCTAGAAATAGAACTATCTCGCCCATTCCCTTCGTCGATGAGCCCGCACGCGTCCACCTATCAATCTAACTATTGAGCCTGATTGAATCGGATTTAACTTATTCTTCTCTTCTGCCTTCAACGAATCCATAGAAGACTCGGGCAACCTTTGAGTAGACCCCAAGCGGGATTCCCTTTCTCCCAAGCCGCCGAATGCTTTCAGTGATGAGTAAACAACGGCCCTGCCTTTCCCTTTAACTCTTACTTCGACTTTAGCTTTGGCCCCTCCCTTTACTCCGGCTTAGCTTCTACCTTGAATCTCCACCCGGCTCCCCATTTTTGCTTTTACTAATTCGCGCAATAGCCCTAGCCTTTATGGCGACGCCAATTGCGGGGAGTCCCTGCTGATACAATGAACAACCTATTTTGTGTGGGGGATCGGCTGTCCATAGGGCAGAAAAAGCCGAGCCGAGGGCTGCGGGCATTCAGGGGCAAAATAAATTACATAATGAGAAGAAAACTAAAAACACAGCGGATCGCGCCCACTTACCTAACTTGAGTTGGACTGACCGAGTCGCGGAGAATGAGTTGGTGAAAGGAAAGCGAGTTTGGAATGCTCAGTTCTAGAAAAGGATATTGACAAGTCAGCTGTTCGCTAGAGGAAGTTTTTTATGATTAGTTATTGATTTGATCGAAAATTTCGGACAAGGCGTTGAGAATGGAAGGGGTTTTAGAACGAGTTCATTAAATTTCACCCCGGAAGCGCAAGCAGAAACAAAAGA